AGGGGGCCTACAGCCATTATGTGGCATAGGGGTTACGTCCCGTATGAAACTTAATATTACACCACTTCTACGAATAGCCCTTAATGCTGCATCTCGTCCGAGACCGGGGCCTTTTATCATGACTTCGGCTCGTTGCATACCTTGATCCACTACCGTCCGAATAGCATTTCCTGCTGCGGTTTGTGCCGCAAAGGGTGTCCCTCTTCTTGTACCCTTGAATCCACAAGTACCGGCGGAGGACCAAGAAATTACCCGGCCTCGTACATCTGTAACAGTCACAATGGTATTGTTGAAACTTGCTTGAACATGAATAACCCCTTTTGGTATTCTACGCGCACTCTTACGTAAACCAATACGCCCATTCCTACGTGAACCGATTCTGGGTGCGGGTTTTGCCATATTTTATCGTCTCATAAATATAAGTCAGAGGTATATGGATATATCCATTTCATGCCAAAACAGATCTTTTCCGCTTTTTTTTATTTGTATATTGGGTCCCTTAGGGAGTCTCTTTTATTTTATAAAGATTATCCTTGTCTTTGTTTATGTCTCGGGTTGGAACAAATTACTATAATTCGTCCCCGTCTACGGATCAGTCTACATTTTTCACAAATTTTACGAATGGAGGCCCTTATTTTCATATTTGTCATTCCTTAACTGAATTTCAAATTTACTTATTTGAAGAAAATGAGTTTCTGGAAATTTGAAACTTTCGGATTGTATCCCTCCGAAAGGAATATTGAAGTTGAAAAAAAAAAACCACCTAATCGTTTGAATCCTTGTTTCGGAGTCTAGAAACTATATGCCCTTTGGTTGAATCATAATGACTTCTTTCAATTTTTACTCTATCTTCCGTTGGTATACGTATAAAACTACGTTGAATCCTTCCTGAACCATAACCTAGAATCCGATCTTCATTATCTAAATGAATCCGAAGCATACCATTCGGAAGTGATTCAGGAATTAAACTTTCATGAATCCGGTTTTCTTTTTTCATTCGCGGTAAAACCTCCTTGAAGTATTAACTAATGTAAGAGGAGAGTGAGAATAGAAACGTAAGAGGAGAGTGAGAATAGAAACCCGTTCTTTATCTTTTTTTTTCACAAATAGTAAAGTTCCATATCTTAATTTGGATATAAGAAAGCTTACCATATATAACACAAAATTTCTCCGCCGATTCCTTCTAGTCGGGCCTCTCGGTCCGTCATTATACCCCGAGAGGTAGAAAGAATTACAATCCCCATCCCACCTAAAATTCTAGGAATTCGTTGATAACTAGAATAGATTCGTAGACCGGGTCGACTGATCCGTTTTAAATTTAAAACAGTTTTACATGGACCTTTCCTATTCCTTCTATGCCGTAGGGTTAAAACCAAAAAATATTTGTTGTTTTCCTGATGTTTCCTCGCATTTTCAATAAAACCCTCTCTTAACAGTATTTTAACAAGGTTTTCGGTGATGTTAGTAGATGGTATTCGAACTGTTCCTTTTCTATTCATGTCAGCATTGCGTATAGAAGTTATTATATCAGCAATAGTGTCTTTACCCATGATAAATTAAAATTATTGTTACCCCCGAACTTTGATATAATCAACATGCTTTTTTCTTTCTATTTTATGAATCGTTAAAGATATATGCGTGAGACAAATTTACTAATTAATCTAGTTTACTCTATTCATATTTTATTCAAATGCTATAATAGCATTAGAGTCTCCGTTTTATTAGACTTATAATACTTCAGGTGCTAATGAAACTATTTTAGTGAAATTTAACTGTCTCAATTCCCGTGCGATCGCACCAAAAATTCTAGTTCCTTTGGGATTTCCTTCTTGATCAATAACAACCGCAGCATTGTCATCATATCGTAGTATCATACCGTTGTCACGTTTGAGTTCTTTACAAGTACGTACAATTACAGCTCTGATCACTTCGGATTTTTCTAGAGGTGTATTTGGTATTGCTTCCTTGATTACAGCAACAATAACGTCACCAATATGAGCATATCGTCGATTACTAGCTCCTATGATTCGAATACACATTAATTGTCGGGCCCCGCTGTTATCCGCTACATTTAAGTGGGTTTGAGGTTGAATCATATCATTTTTTTTTTATTTGCTCTTTCACTGCGAAGGGGCTAAGTAAAAAAAGAAATATTGTTTGTCCAAAACAAAAAAAAAAAGAAACCTATAATTTTGTTTTTTTTTTTCATTCAAAAGATTTCTTTTCTTTGGTTATACATTCTTATCCCGAAATAATGAATTGCGTTCGTATAGGCATTTTGGATGCCGCTATTTCAATAGCCTTTCTGGCTACATTTTCTGCTACTCCACCCATTTCATAAAGTATTCTACCCGGTTTAACGATAGCTACCCAATATTCGGGAGATCCTTTACCGGAACCCATACGCGTTTCCGCGGGTCTTACTGTAACAGGTTTGTCTGGAAATATACGTACCCATATTTTTCCGCCGCGGCGTACGTTTCGTGTCATTGCTCGCCGCCCTGCTTCTATTTGTCTAGACGTGATCCACGCGGGTTCAAGTGCCTGAAGAGCATATCTACCAAAGCAAATACGATTACCTCGATAAGATATTCCTTTCATTCTTCCTCTATGTTGTTTACGGAATCTGGCTCTTTTGGGGTTATAGTTGATGGTTCTTTTTCAATTTCAATTCCATCTCTACTACAGAACCGGACATGAGAGTTTCTTCTCATCCAGCTCCTCGCGAATGAAAAATAACAATTATAACATGGTATACATGTATTTAATGAATAATATACTGAATCGTGGGAGTCTTTGAGATTTTATCTAATATCTAATCTATTAGAAATTTGTATATCTTGTTTTGATAGTTTATATAAAAAAAACTAAACATGTATTCAATTTCTATTTATTTATAGTTATAGATAATTATTTTATAGATTAATTAGAGATAATAGATAATAATAATAGAATTTCGTTTGATTATAACGAGTATTTATTTTGTTTTGTCTTTTTTATTATCATATTATATTGGATCTATCAAAATTTAGAAATCCAATAAAATAAAAACTTTCGCGGGCGAATATTTACTCTTTCCATATCTATTTCAGTTGTAGGGTTATCCTATGACATGGCCTCTCAGAATAAAAGTGGATTGGTCCCGGGTTCGTTTCGCCATCCTACCCAATGAATTATTAGGATTCGTTTTCAATAGAATCTTCCGCATCCAAGGGTTCCGTCGTTCCCATCGCTTCGCGATTAATGGTTAGGCCTGAATTCTACAGCGGAGCTCCTAATGAAAATGAAATGTGTTATTGAGTCAATTTTCTCAGTCTTTGTGGACCCGGGGCTCTTGACTTTTTTTGTTCTATGAACAAATTCATCGAATTATAGATCAATCAAATTAGTATTGATGCTTTATTACGCTATCCTTTATAAGATCGCTCAGAGACCTTACATATTGGAATCATATAGCATTAGTATTCTTTTTCTCTCTTTCTCTCACCCTTCCATTTATCTGCATTCTTTTTGTTATTGCTTCACAACTTAAAATCAGATTGGTTTTTCTTTTTTTTGCTTGTTTATGCAAACAAAAATTCAGTTGCTACAATGATATGATCAATATATCATATCGTGACTAGTTCTTTAGATCCAGATAATATGAAGCGGTGAGTTGGTTAGTAGTTCGATAGTTATTAGTTCATACTATGGGCCAGTCCGTTTTTTTGACTACTAACCTACAAAAACCAACGAGTCACACACTAAGCATAGCAATTATACCAATATAAAAAAATGAATTGAATTTTTATTCAACCTTATAGAATTGCCCATTTTTTTTTTGATTTAACAGAAAAAGAATGAAAGAGTTTGTCATTTTTTGCTTTTTTATTTCCGATAGAACGTAAAGACAAGTCAAATAAAGGCTTAGGCTTCCTCGTCTACAAATATCCAAATTTTGATGCCTAATACCCCATAGATAGTTCCAACTGCATAGGAACAATAATCAATTTTAGCTCGAATGGTTTGTAGAGGAACTCTACCCTCTCTGATCCATTCGACACGCGCAATCTCTTTTCCGTCGATACGTCCTGCAATTTGTACTTGAATTCCTTTTGTACCTGCTTGTTCAGTTAATTCAATAGCCTTTTTCATTGCTTTTCGAAATGAAACCCTATTCTTTAATTGTCCGGCTATAAATTCGGCGAGAATATTAGGGTGTCCATAAGGGTTTGTAATTCTTGTAAGAGCAATGTTGAGTTTTCGGTTTACACAATTAATTTCTTTTTGTACATCTATCTGCAATTCTTCGATTCTTCGAGGCCCACCTTTACCTTCTAGTAATAATTTTGGGAATCCCATATAGATTATGACCTGAATCAAATCGATTCTTTTTTGAATCTTTATGCATGCAATTCCCTCAACACCAGAGGATATTTGAATATTTTTTTGTACATAATTCTTGATCCAATCTCGGATTTTTTGATCTTCTTGTAGCCCTTCGGAATAATTTTGTGGTTGTGCAAACCAAAGAGAATGATGACCTTGGGTTGCACCAAGTCTGAAACCAAGTGGATTTATTTTTTGTCCCATAATCTCCCAATACTATATATATCATGACACGTCATATCCGTGTACTTACTTATTTTTATTTCTCCATACGTTGCCTTTGAAGTATAATATGGCGTATTTGGCTCCTTTATACTTCCTTTTTTATACTTCCTTTACAGATATATCTTTTAATCCAATAGTTATATGAAAAACGGGTCTTTTTATCGGATAACTACGCCCTCGAGCTCGAGGTTTTAATTTTTTCACAGTAGTACCCCTTCACGACTTCCGCTTTGCTAATGATTAAACTTGCTTCGTTTAAACCGACATTGTGAATAGCATTTGTTGCTGCAGAATAAACCAATTTCAAAATTGGATAACTCACTCGATAAGGCATAAGTTCGAGTCTCATACGTCTTTTTTCGTATAAACGTCCACAAATCTGATCAATTTCAATTACTCTGTCTGCT